CCGTCTTAATCTACCTTATGTTAATTGAATTAGATTTGTCATATTGTCATAAAAGTATCCCTTTTTTGTTGGGTTAGCCAGAAGAAGTTAATTACATAAGTTTAAAACTCTAATTTTTTGATCAATAAAAAGCTTTATCTTTTCTCCCACCTTCAGAGGAATGAAGTATGAATTGACCCTATATCCTATATATATATATATAATAGTGTTAAAATATAGTGTTAGAATTCTCTGAAAGGTAACTATCTCGATTGCATATATGCAATTTATATAATATAGATATAGAATTTTTGAAAAAGACTTTCCTCCCTAATATCCTAATATAATATAAGAAAAAAGAACTTACGATCTTTGGGATCTGATGCTACACCGCTGCTCAATACCTTAGTGGATCAACTCTATTACATAATTTGATTCCTAACTTTTATCCTGTATCACGGGATAAGTAAGCAAAGCAGTTCTTAACTCTATCGACCAAATAGCTTGCTAATTGATCTTTACGGTGCTTTCTCTATCAATTCAATCCTTTATCCATGGAGTATATAGGCTTTATCCATTTCTTCTTCTTTTGGTTCTCGTGAAGTCTCTTTACTTGCTACAGCTGATAAAAACCGTTGCTTTAGACGACGCATATGTAGAAAACCTATTTCATTCTAGTATTTACTAGTTAATTGGATCTTTTTTCCTTCTTTCTATAGTAGAGATAGTCGCACGTAATGACAGATCACGGCCATATTATTAAAAGCTTGTGGTAAGAATGGGTTTCGTTCCAGTGCCCGGAAATAATATTCCAAAGCCCTTGTATGCTCTCCGTTGCTTGTGTGTATAAGTCCTATGTTATAGAGTATATAACTTCGATCATAGGGATCAATTTCTGGTCGCGTAGCTTCATAATAATTTTGTAAAGCTTCCGCATAATTTCCTTCGGATTGAGCCAACATCCGTTACGGTCGTTCATTCTATTCAAATCAAAGAATCTCCGTTCCAGAACCGTACGTGAGATTTTCATTTCATATGGCTCCTCCCTTCTTTCTGCGCATAGTACTAAGGGAAATAATCCATGAAATTCAAATTTGACTATTCTCATTATGAACTGAAAGGGGCTAGTATTTTTACAAGAAATCTCTAGCCAACCTTCCTGCAAGAGGTTTTTTATTAACACCAACTGTATTAGTACTAGATGGAAATGGTAACTCCAACAATTTCTTTGTCCTCAACGCCCCCTATTTCCAGGAATTAGTCACTTCAACGATCTTTGATGGTTATACGGATACCCAAAGTATGAACGAGATGGATGTTTGTTGTCCCAACCATTCTTGTTAGTCCCGATACCGATAAGGAAAAGGGTAATTTATAACAAAGTTTTCATGTTGTTGATTCCTAAGTGTAGTGCTTCTTCCCCTATGCTGCCTATTGGTACTAGTGGAGTAGTATTGACTCGCAATACGGAACCCATAGGTGTAACCTTTCGCTAAATACTAAAATCAACAATTGAAGCATCCGAGGCTGCATCAATCGAGGATACACGACAGAAGGAATTGTTTTATCTACAAACTTCACCTTCACCAAGCGTGGGTTTATTTTAATAATTTGGTTTTTTCTATCTCGAACCATGTCTCTTTTCTTTCTCGTAATACTGGACCTAAAAAAAAAAAAAAAGAATCAAATCGCACCATCTCTGTAATAGGTAAATGCCTTTTTTTCTCCGGAAGTTGTCGGAATTATTCGTAATAAGATATTGGCCACAATTGAAGAGGTCTTATCAATAAAATTTGCATTTATCTGAGATCTTGGCATAATTAACAATCCATTATATAATTCTTTTCATTACCCTTAGGGTAAGGGGAAAATGATCCCGCAAACTAAAGGAATTGTACGGTACGAAATAACATAAAATAAAAACAGACTAATTCTAAAAAAAGATGTGGACCTTTTGTTTGGATTGGACAAGGAGAGATATGAAATATTGAAATCAGATTCGATTTCATTCTAATTTCGTAGTATAACAATGAACGGAACTATAAATATTTCATCTAAGTTGAATAACCAAGGATTGTACTGCGGATTCTGATAATTCGAGAAGTTTTTATTTGGTTATGATCCAAAGAAGAAACAAAAAACAAAACGGATACTTACCTTAGTCTAATCCATTTTTTTTATAGAAAAATTATTTCGTTTTGTTTTTTGTTTGCATAACATGCATATGCCGTGTCATACAATTTAAATATAAAAATACACGGGACGATTCAATAATTTGTATTAGATCTATGGGATAGCTAATGAGCTAAATTTTTGTTGAGAAATAGAAAATTTGATTTGAAAGGAATTTTTCCTATGGAACTATTCATCAGTCGCACTTGTACTGCAATAATATGAATGACTCGCTATTCACTCGGTTTCTGGTCAATAATAAGATTATGTAGGAGAGATGGCCGAGTGGTTCAAGGCGTAGCATTGGAACTGCTATGTAGACTTTTGTTTACCGAGGGTTCGAATCCCT